TGAATTAATTAAATTCAACTTTTCTTTTTCTATCTCAGAGTATCCATTCACTCGAAGCTGATCTGCTTCCAGTTGAACTTTCTGTAAGCGAGCCCGCACTTTTTCCAACTGTTCAATGGCCCCCCCACGCAGTTCTTCTGAATTTCGAATAGTATTCAGGATCCTCTGTTTCCGATTATCTAATAAATCACTTAATGAAAGTAGATTATATTTACATACATGTCATAACTTCCATAACCCCTTCCCGAACCAAACATGAATCTTTCAATTCATTTGGCTCTCACGCTCAATTACTTAGAAATAATTCTCATATCTTTTTATATTTTATAATGTAATGAGCCTGTCCCCTCTTTTTTGTTCATATTCAAAAAAATATATAAACTAGCACCGGATAAAAAGATTTAGAGAACTCTTCTGACAAAAAATATGTATATGTATATGTAATTGTCAACAAAGTTGTTTCTTTTGTTTCTGAAAATCCAAAAAATTTTTATTATTTATACATAACACATAGGTCGTCACTTCAGCATTGAATAAAAAAAAGGGGGCATTTTGCCCTCTTTTACAATAAGTTACAAATAAGTCGTTCAAATCGTTTTATCATCTATCAATAGGAGTCTTATCTATCGATAAAATATTCATTTTGAACCATCTCTATATTAACATATTGGTAGAAAGAGTACCACGCTGCATCTAGACTTCAAAGAGTTTGTTTTAACCATATTATATATTATATTAAGGGTCCCGTGTTATTGGTTGCTAGAGAATCAAGGTAGGTTTTACCAATGAATTGAATCACGAAATGCTATGTTTCTTCCATAAAACATAAATTTTTTATATTTAGTCCGAAGTAATTCGCGCAATCGTGCACCTTTCTTTTATTTCCTAGTTAGAACGAAAAGGGTACAGCTGGTTGTATCCCGCCGATTCCTGAAATAAACAACTCGCACACACTCCCTTTCCAAAAAAGATCAATACACCAAGCACTACACTTAGATTTATTAGATTTGTTGAGAAAATATCGGTATTAAACCCGAAACTCCCGGCGGATGGCCAGTAGCCCCAAGAAAGGAAAGAATCGGTTACATTTTTCATATCATCTCCTCATATGGATAGACTAACTAGATCGACTAAAAAATTGACTAGAGTTATTTTTCTATCACTTCGCACCTCTTTTTTCCTTTCTTGTTCTGTTCCTATATGGGAAATTGTGAAATGGATTTTATTTATGTGAACTATCCCCCTGTTTCAAGACTTAATTTCTCTTGGAGTAGGAACGGGAAGGGTGAAAGCGAGGCGGGATACTAATTCCTCACTCGCAAATCCAACCTTCCCGTAGGTTATTTTCTTTTGTCAACGACGACATAATTCTACGAATGAAATCTTGATATAATTTGAAAAATCAAACGACAAGTCCAAGGCATATATTTTGTATTTCTAATATTAAACAAAAGGATTCGCAAACAAAAGGGCCAATGCTACAACCAGTCCATAAATTGTTAAAGCTTCCATAAAAGCTAGACTAAGCAATAGAGTACCTCGTATTTTGCCCTCCGCCTCAGGCTGTCTCGCGATACCCTCTACAGCTTGACCCGCAGCAGTCCCTTGACCAACCCCGGGTCCAATAGAAGCAAGTCCTACAGCCAATCCAGCAGCAATAACAGAAGCGGCAGAAATAAGTGGATTCATGATAAGTTCCTCGTACCAAAAAAAGAAATAGTTAATGATACAACCACCCAACGAATTATGACTTAATTATTACGTTGTAGGATTCATCCAATCCAATAGAAGTAACTAATAACTTCTAGTTGAAATAGTTGAAATAATAGTATTAGTGAATCATCAGAACTACTTCGATATCTCCTTTTGAGTTTCTATCAGAAGAGTCTTTTGGAATCCATACAACTTTCGCTCTTCCGTTTATTGGTTCCGAACTGGTGTTTGAATTCTTACATCTTTTTTGTAATTTCATCGGTTTTTTCATTCAATTCACAGTAACAAGTAAACGGAAAGTAAAGGACTTCTATTCTATTGCTGAAAATGAGAGGAGTAGGGTCAAAGGAATCTATCTTTAATGCATATATACCCAGTAATATCACATATACCTATCTTTCTTCCATAACGTAAACCAACTGTTTATCTTCGATTCAATAGGATAGGATTTGAGAATCAATTCTCAAAATCTCTCCAAGAGTTGACTTTTTTTTAGCTATTCAAATTCCATATAACTACCCCCTTCAAACCAACTTTTTATTTCCTTTTTGTAAATTATTTTCCCTCTTCCCTTCTGTTTATCATTATTTCAACAGATCCAATCTAACTACACAAATTGATTATTATATTGATTTACGTTCATACAATTTGTTAGTTATTATTTTACTATTATTATTTTTAACTAGTTTTGTTTGTCCAACCCGTGAATAAAATAAACTAAAACGGGAATCCTTCGCTCTTTTCTCTTTTTTTTTTTGAATTACATGTCCTAGACATATACTCCAAG